TAATTATTTTTTTTATTTTATTTAAGTAGTTAAGTTCTGTTTGTGAGAATGTCAATTTTTTGTCGTTGAAACGTAGTAATAGGATTATTGTCTTCATAATATAAACCTTTCTCCTATTTTCTGTCTAGATTAGAAAAATTTAACTTCAATAAAGAAGACAGAATAAAAAAAATAAAATTCTTACGAATATAGCCTTCCAATAATGAACAAGTATGAAAGCATTCACTGATCGAAGATGGTATCAACTCCCCATTGCGTATTGCTACTTATCGGGTATAGAATAGATTTGTTTCTCTTTGTTCCTGCAAACATAACATAATTGTTTCAACAAACTAGAACAAACATTAACCCTTGTTCCGAGATAATCCATTGAACAAAAGGGGTCCATTGCACAGTCATAGTCTTTTCCAATGCAATAAAGTTACATAGTGTCATTTATCTTTGATAAAGGGGTAATTCCATGGGTTTGCCTTGGTATCGTGTTCATACCGTCGTATTGAATGATCCCGGCCGGTTAATTTCTGTCCATATAATGCATACAGCTCTGGTTGCCGGTTGGGCCGGTTCGATGGCTCTATATGAATTAGCAGTTTTTGATCCCTCTGACCCCGTTCTTGATCCAATGTGGAGACAGGGTATGTTTGTTATACCTTTTATGACTCGTTTAGGAATAACCAATTCATGGGGCGGTTGGAGTATTACGGGGGGGACTATAACGGATCCGGGTATTTGGAGTTACGAAGGTGTGGCCGGAGCGCATATTGTGTTTTCTGGCTTGTGCTTTTTGGCAGCCATTTGGCATTGGGTGTATTGGGATCTAGAAATTTTTTGTGATGAACGTACAGGAAAACCTTCTTTGGATTTGCCTAAAATTTTTGGAATTCATTTATTTCTTTCCGGGGTGGCTTGTTTTGGTTTTGGCGCATTTCATGTAACAGGCTTGTATGGTCCCGGAATATGGGTGTCCGATCCTTATGGACTAACAGGAAAAGTACAATCTGTAAGTCCAGCATGGGGCGTAGAAGGCTTTGATCCCCTTTTTCCAGGAGGAATAGCCTCTCATCATATTGCAGCGGGGACATTGGGCATATTGGCAGGTCTATTCCACCTTAGTGTCCGTCCGCCTCAACGTCTATACAAAGGATTACGTATGGGCAATATTGAAACCGTTCTTTCTAGTAGTATCGCCGCCGTCTTTTTTGCAGCTTTTGTTGTTGCTGGAACGATGTGGTATGGTTCAGCAACTACTCCGATTGAATTATTTGGTCCCACTCGTTATCAATGGGATCAGGGATACTTTCAGCAAGAAATATATCGAAGAGTAAGTGCTGGGCTAGCCGAAAATCAAAGTTTATCAGAAGCTTGGTCGAAAATTCCTGAGAAATTGGCTTTTTATGATTACATTGGCAATAATCCGGCAAAAGGAGGATTATTTAGAGCGGGCTCAATGGACAACGGCGATGGAATAGCTGTTGGGTGGTTAGGACACCCTATTTTTAGAGATAAAGAAGGGCGTGAACTCTTTGTACGTCGTATGCCTACCTTTTTTGAAACATTTCCAGTCGTTTTAATAGATGGGGACGGAATTGTTAGAGCTGACGTTCCTTTTAGAAGAGCGGAATCTAAGTATAGCGTTGAACAAGTAGGCGTAACTGTTGAGTTTTATGGCGGCGAACTCAACGGAGTCAGTTATAGCGATCCACCTACTGTGAAAAAATATGCTAGACGTGCTCAATTGGGTGAAATTTTCGAATTAGATCGTGCTACGTTGAAATCTGATGGCGTTTTTCGTAGTAGTCCAAGGGGTTGGTTTACTTTTGGACATGCTTCCTTTGCCCTACTCTTCTTCTTCGGACACATTTGGCATGGGGCTAGAACCCTGTTCAGAGATGTTTTTGCTGGTATTGACCCAGACTTGGATGCTCAAGTAGAATTTGGAGCATTCCAAAAACTTGGAGATCCAACTACAAGAAGACAGGGAGTCTAATACAACATTGCTTTCTTTTTTTTGCCTCTATTTTTTTATAGGATACTAGAAAAATCTTAATTTGAATCACCGCCCCTCCTTTTTTTTACTCTTTTTATCATTATCGGGAAAATAATCCCAAGTAAGCAGGTATGGAAGCTATAATTGTAAACCACAATCGAATCTATGGAAGCATTGGTTTATACATTTCTATTAGTCTCGACTCTCGGGATAATTTTTTTCGCTATCTTTTTTCGGGAACCTCCTAAAGTTCCCACTAAAAAGGTGAAATGATTTTTCATTATCTCAATTGAAGTAATGAGCCTTCTGATATTGGAAGGCTCATTACTTCAACTAGTCTCCGTGTTCCTCGAAGGGATCTCTTAGTTGTTGAGAGGGTTGCCCAAAAGCGGTATATAAAGCGTACCCGGTAAAGCTTACAAGTAAACCAGATATAAAGATGGCGACTAGGGTTGCTATTTCCATTATTATAAAATTTCAAGATCACATACGGATCAATCAATCGTTTATATTATTATAACCGGAATGGTATACAAAGTCAATAGATCTCAATGAATACAATCAGATTTATGGCTACACAAACCGTTGAGGGTAGTTCTAGATCTCGTCCAAAACCTACTACCGTGGGGGCTTTATTGAAACCATTGAATTCGGAATACGGTAAAGTAGCTCCCGGATGGGGAACTACTCCTTTGATGGGAGTTGCAATGGCTTTATTTGCAATATTCCTATGTATTATTTTGGAAATTTACAATTCTTCTGTTTTACTGGATGGAATTTCAATGAATTAAATCCACAAGAAAATGAAATTAAAAAAAACCAGGAACAGGAAGTTCTAGTCTTTCAATAGAATACAAAATGAATTTTTCGGGTCCCGAATTCTATTTCTAACCCCCCTTTTGGTAGTTCAATCGCGGAATTTTTTTCTGTCTGTACTTCCGGAATATGAGTGTGTGACTTGTTATAATTGATCCTATTGATAATACAGAAAATGAGTCTGTCATCTTATCATGATGGAGATGGTTCTACCTCGTCGGATATTCATACTGGTATCTGGAACACGGAATATATAAAATATATCAATCAAGAAATATTTGAACTATGATTCATATTTAATATTCAGACCTCTCGATCGGATTCAAAAAAATTTTCTTTTCAAAGACAGAATTTAGAAGTTATAAATCGAAAGATTTTTCTTCTTTCAAACTCCTGTTTATGCCTATTTTGTTTAATCAACAGACAATTTTTTTTGTATTTTTAGTCATTATACCTATCCCATTGATTGAATAAGCGATGATCCAGTGGTTCTTACTCAAGGAATCTTTGGGCTTAGCTTTGGGGTTTTATTGAATCATCGTGGTTCTAGTATGAATCTGGGGTTTCAATCGATTCTATAGGGTCTTAACAAGAGAAATTCCTATTAATGATAAAAAAAATAGTAAAAGCCACATTACACACAATAAAAAAATAGGGAAAGAGAATATTCAAGAGGCCTGTAGTAACAATCAACATAAAGACGAATGAGCCGACTTGATATTTTGGCATTATCACCACAAAGAAGAACTTTCGGATTTTTATTCCCTCCTATCTTCCGAAAAGAGAAAATCCGGGATTAATAAGTTTCAAACTTTCTATTCTATTATATATCCCTTTCAATCAGTATTTGGGTGTCTGCTTGAGCTGTACGAGATGAAATTCTCATATACAGTTCTTAGAGGGGGAATTCACGCGGTTTACCTATCTCAATAAAGTCTATGATTGGTTCGAAGAACGTCTCGAGATTCAGGCGATTGCAGATGATATAACCAGTAAATATGTTCCTCCTCATGTGAACATATTTTATTGTCTAGGAGGAATTACGCTTACTTGTTTTTTAGTACAAGTAGCTACTGGGTTTGCTATGACTTTTTACTATCGTCCAACTGTTACTGAGGCTTTTGCTTCTGTTCAATATATAATGACTGAAGCTAACTTTGGTTGGTTAATACGATCGGTTCATCGGTGGTCGGCAAGTATGATGGTTCTAATGATGATCCTACATGTATTTCGTGTGTATCTCACCGGTGGGTTTAAAAAACCTCGCGAATTGACTTGGGTTACAGGTGTGATTCTGGCTGTATTGACCGCGTCTTTTGGTGTAACTGGTTATTCCTTACCTCGGGACCAAATTGGTTATTGGGCAGTTAAAATTGTAACAGGCGTACCCGAAGCTATTCCTGTAATAGGATCACCTTTGGTAGAGTTATTACGCGGAAGTGCTAGTGTGGGACAATCCACCCTGACTCGTTTTTATAGTTTACACACTTTTGTCTTGCCTCTTCTTACTGCCGTATTTATGTTAATGCACTTTCTAATGATACGTAAACAAGGTATTTCTGGTCCTTTATAGAATAGGAAAAGGGGTATATCATAGATATTTGTAATCAATCATTTATCACTTGGGGGAAGAAGAATAGTATTTCATTGCTACAAGTATGGATTGTTGAAAAGAATAATCCATGTATTTGGACATTTTCCTTCAACTCCACAATACAATATTGTATTTAGTTATTTAACATAAGATCACTAGTTGGAGGTAATTCTCCGAAAAAAAAAATGGATTATGGGAGTGTGTGACTTGAACTATTGATTAGGCCGTGCAGGTATATGTCTGTTTCTGCCACATTGAAATTAATAATCGAATGTGTCTTTTGTCCAACCACCGTATAAGTAAGTCCTATACATACAGAGAGAGGATAGGCCGGTTCGTTTGAAGAGAATCTATTCTATGATCAACCCTGGATCATGTCATGCATGAACAGGCTCCGTAAGATCCAGTCGAATGTGTGATTTTGCATAATAGAATATATAATTCGGGTTTTGTTTTATCATTTTTTTTTATTATTAATAGTTTGAATAGTATTCAAATGCGTTCATTTCCTATGCATCGACCTGATCTATAATACTATCGGAGTGAAACAGGGGATCTAAAGAACAACAGAGGCTAGACTATATTAGTAACAAGTAAACCCTA